TTTTTACATTTTATATTTATAGAAAAAATTATTATACACGGTTTTATACTAATTTATTAGTATAAGACTTCTAAAATTTTATTTTATTATATTAAATATTTAATGTATATATATATATATATAATATAATAAATTATTGAAAAAATTAATATTAATTATTTTAATATAATATAATTTGGCTAAATTATAAAATTTTATATAGCCATTTTATATTTACATTTAATATTATGAAGAAAAAAAGAAAGAAATTATTAATTGATTTATAGACATATTTTAAATTATTAAATAATTATATATACATTAAATATTTTAATATATAAAAAAAAAAAAAAAAAATCTATGTGTAAAATTTCATATATAAATAAATTTTTATAGTTTAAAGGAATTTAATATGAGTTTATTTTACATATAAATTTTAGTGGTAAATTTTAATTATTTGGATAATATTTAAAGGATAGAAGTAGTAATTAATATTAAAAATTTAAGAAATTAAGATTTAGTAATATTAAAATTAATAACTAATTTTGTGCCAGCAGTTGCGGTTATACAAAAATTAAATTAAATTTTATTAGTAATTATATAATAAAATAAAATTTATAATTTAAAATTTAAATTATTAGGTGAAATTTTAATTTAATAAAAAATTATTAATTATTATGAATTAATAAATTTTATAAAAAACTAGGATTAGATACCCTATTATTAAAAAATTAAAGAAATAATACTAAAAGAGTAAGTAAAATTTTATTGAAACTTAAATAATTTGGCGGTATTTTAGTTCATTCAGAGGAATCTGTTTATTAATTGATAATCCACGAATAAATTTACTTAATTTATTATTTTGTATATCGTTGTTTAAAAAATATTTTTTAATAATTAATAATATTTTAAATTTTAAATAAAAAATTAAATCAGATCAAGATGCAGATTATAATTAAGAATATAATGGATTACAATAAATTTATTTATTATGAATTTTAAGTAGAATAATTTAATTGAAAGTGGATTTGAATGTAATTTTATTTAAATTAATAAGATGATTTATAATTAAAATATGTACATATTGCCCGTCGCTTTCATAATATAAGTTGAAATAAGTCGTAACAAAGTAGAGGTACTGGAAAGTGTTTCTAGAAAGATCGAATTAGAGCTTGAAAAGTATTTCATTTACATTGAAAAGATTATTAATTTATTTAATTAATTTGAGGGGGAAAAATTAATAAAATAAAAAATAATAAAAAAAATTTTAATATTAAAATATATTTAATGGGGGTTAAAGTATTTTTAATAGAAAAAATTTTAAAATTTATAGTTAATTAGTATTGTAAAAGAATTTTGAAATAATTGAAAAATAATTTTTTAAAAAGTAAATTTAATTTATTGTATCTTGTGTATCAGAGTTTATTAATAAATTTTTAAAGTTTTAAATTTCTCGAATTTGAAAGAGTTAATTAATTAATAGAGTTATTGTAGTATAAATATTCTTAATAGTTAATTAGAAATGAAATGTTAATCGTTTTTAAATATATCTAGTTTTTTTAGAAAAAAATTTAATTTTTTATTTAATTAAAAATTTAAATAAATGATTATTTAAATTTTTAATTAAATAAAATAATTTAAGGGATAAGCTTTAAATTAAAATTTTATAATTAATTAATAATTTATTTAAAAATTTTATAATTTATATTGTTAATAAATTTTATTTTATTATAAATAATTTTAAATAAATAAAAATTTAATTTTAATTTAATTTTTTATAAAAAAATTTAATATAGCAAAAAATTTAAAGAAATTATGATAAAATTAGTAAAATAAAATTAATTTTTAAAAGTTATTTTTAAAAATTATTATTAAGGAATTCGGCAAAAATTTATATTCACTTGTTTATCAAAAACATGTCTTTTTGTTAATAATTTAAAGTCTAATCTGCCCACTGATGTAATATTGAAGGGCTGCAGTATTTTGACTGTACAAAGGTAGCATAATCATTAGTCTCTTAATTGGTGACTTGTATGAAGGATTGGATGAGATATAAGCTGTCTTGATAATATTTAATTGAATTTAATTTTTTATTTAAAAAGTTAAAATAATTTAAAAAGACGAGAAGACCCTATAGAGTTTTATATTAAATTAAATTAAAATTATTTATATAATTATTAATATAGATTTAATTTTAGTATTTTGTTGGGGTGACAAAAAAATAAATAAAACTTTTTTTATTATTTACATAAATAAATGAATTTTTGATCCAATTTTATTGATTAAAAGAAAAAATTACCTTAGGGATAACAGCGTAATTTTTTTTTTTAGTTCTTATAAGAAAAAAAGTTTGCGACCTCGATGTTGGATTAAGATAAAATTTAAATGCAAAAGTTTAAAATTTTTGATCTGTTCGATCATTAAAATCTTACATGATCTGAGTTCAAACCGGTGTAAGCCAGGTTGGTTTCTATCTTTTAAAAATTTTAATATTTTAGTACGAAAGGATTGAATATTATAATTAAATTAAAATATTAGGAATTTTATTAATTTTTTTTATTCAAGTAAAAAATTAAAATGGAAAGGCTATTTTGGCAGAAAAAATGTGATGATTTTAGAAGTCATGAATGTATAATTTATTATATAGATAGTATAATGTATATAATAGATTTATATTTGGTTTTTATTGGATTATTAATTTTAATTGTTGGGGTAATAGTAGGAATTGCTTTTTTGACTTTATTAGAGCGTAAAGTATTAGGGTATATTCAAATTCGTAAAGGACCTAATAAGTTAGGTATAGTTGGGTTATTACAACCTTTTTCTGATGGTATTAAATTATTTACGAAAGAACAAACTTATCCTAATTATTCAAATTATTTTTGTTATTATTTTTCTCCGGTAGTTAGTTTTTTAATATCTTTATTAATTTGGATATTAATTCCTTATTATTTTAATATAGTTAGTTTTAATTTAGGAGTTTTATTTTTTTTTTGTAGAATTAGTTTAGGTGTTTATACAGTTATAATTGCTGGTTGATCTTCAAATTCTAATTATGCTTTATTAGGGGGATTACGAGCGGTAGCTCAAACAATTTCTTATGAAGTAAGATTAGCTTTAATTTTTATATCTAGTTTATTAATAATTATAGATTTTAATTTTTGAATATTTTTTAAATATCAAAAACTAATTTGATTTATTTTTTTTATATTTCCTTTATCTTTGTGTTGGGTTTCTTCAATAATAGCTGAAACTAATCGTACTCCTTTTGATTTTGCTGAAGGGGAAAGAGAGTTAGTATCAGGGTTTAATGTAGAATATAGAAGAGGAGGTTTTGCTTTAATTTTTTTAGCTGAATATTCTAGTATTTTATTTATAAGATTTTTATTTGTTTTAGTTTATTTAGGGGGTTATGTTTTAAATTTAATATTTTATTTAAAATTAACTTTAATTTCTTTTTTATTTATTTGGATTCGAGGAACATTACCTCGTTATCGTTATGATAAGCTAATATATTTAGCTTGAATAGGGTATTTACCTGTTGCTTTAAATTTTTTATTATTATTTATAGGAATTAAAATTTTTTTAATATAAATGAATTATTTTTAGTATAATTTTAAATTAATAGAATAAGTTATTCTTTCTTAAGTTTTCAAAACAAATGCTTTTAAAAGCTTATTAATTAAAAATTATTTATTGAATAAAAGTTTGTCTCAATAAATGCTAATTAAAGGATTTAAGATAAAATATAAAAAATATAAAATTGTTAATAATTGTCCTGTGATAATATAAGGAGCTTCTACAGGACGAGCTCCAATTCAAGTTAATAAGATTACTATTATTACAAAGATTCAAAATATAAATTGATTAATTGGGTAAAATTGTAAACCTTGAATTTTTTTTAAAAATGTTAAAGGTAAAATAATTAAAATTAAAATAGATATTACTAAAGCAATTACTCCTCCTAATTTATTAGGGATTGATCGTAGAATAGCATAGGCAAAAAGAAAATATCATTCTGGTTGAATATGGATAGGAGTAACTAATGGGTTAGCTGGAATGAAATTATCAGGATCCCCTAATAAGTAGGGGTTAGATAAAGTTAATATTAATAGAAGTATTATTAAAATTAAAAATCCAATTAAATCTTTATATGTAAAATAGGGGTGAAAGGGGATTTTATCTATATTACTATTAAGTCCTAAAGGGTTATTAGAACCTGTTTGATGTAAAAATAATAAATGAATTATTGTTAATATTAAAATAATAAATGGTAGAAGAAAATGAAATGTATAAAATCGGGTTAGGGTAGCGTTATCTACAGCAAATCCCCCTCAAATTCAATTAACTAATATAGTTCCTAAATAAGGGATAGCTGAAAGAAGATTAGTAATTACAGTTGCCCCTCAAAATGATATTTGACCTCAGGGGAGTACATAACCTATAAAAGCAGTTGCTATTAATATAAATAAAATAATTACTCCAATAAATCAAGTATATTTAAGGTTAAAAGATTCATAATAAATTCCTCGGCCAATATGAAGATAAATACAAATAAAGAAAAAAGATGCCCCATTGGCATGAATAGTTCGAATTAATCAACCATAATTTACATTTCGACAAATATAGTTAACACTAAAAAAAGCTAATTCAATATTTGCTGTATAGTATATAGTTAAGAAAAGACCTGTTAAAATTTGGATTATTAAACATAAAGCTAATAAAGATCCAAAGTTTCATCATATAGAGATATTTGAGGGGGATGGTAAATCGATCAAAGATCCATTAATAATTTTTAAAATAGGATGAGTTTTTCGAATAGGGAGAAATTTAGTTATCATTTTTTATTTAAAAATTAGTTCGTAAAGGTCCATAAAAAATATTAGTAATTTTCACTATTGCTACTAAAGTAATAAATAAGTAAATAATTAATAAGTATGTAATTAAAAAATTTTGATTATTGTATAATTTATTTAAATTAATTTTGTTTTCATTTAAAAATATAATTGAATTTCTAAAATTAATTATTTCTGAGTTATTAATATTAAAATTTATTCAATTTAAGTTATTTCAAAATAAAATTATTATTAAAGTAGAAAAAAATATTATAAAAAAAATAAACATTTTTATGTTTAAATTAAATGAGAATAACTCATTAGAGGCAATTCTAGAAACATAAATAAATAAAACTAATAATCCACCAAGAAATGTTAAAAAAAGAATATATGAAAATCAATAAGTTTTAATTATTATTCCAGATAATAAACAAGTAAGTAGAGTTTGAATTAAAATTATTAATCCTATAGATAAAGGATGGTTAAGAAAATATATAATAAAAGAAAAAAAAATGATTAATCTAGATAAAATAATTTTTGTTATTTCAAAGAATAGTTTAATAAAAATAGTAATTTTGGAGATTACAGATAGGAATAAATTCTTTCTTTGAAGTTTCAAAAGAAAAGTTCTTAATTTTGGTTTACAAGACCAATGTTTTTTTTAAACTATAAAAACTTATTTATTTTAATGATAATTATATATAATTTATTGGTTATTTTTATTATGTTTATTATTGGAAATTTAATTTTTGTTTCAAAAAATAAACATTTATTAATTGTTTTATTAAGTTTAGAGTTTATTGTTTTAAGAATTTTTTTTATTTTATTATTATATTTAAGATTTATTGAATATGATTTATATATATTAATAGTTTTTTTGGTATTTACTGTTTGTGAAGGAGCTCTAGGTTTATCTATTTTAGTTTCAATAATTCGTACTCATGGAAATGATTATTTTCAAAGATTTAGTTTATTATAATATATGTTAAAATTTTTAATAATAATAATTTTTATAATTCCTTTATGTTTAAAACAAAATATTTTTTGAATGGTTCAAATATTAATTTTTTTAATGTCTTATTTATTTATAAATTTAACTATTAATTTAAATTTATTTTCTAATTTAAGATATTTTTATTCTTGTGATTTAATTTCTTTTGGTTTAATTTTATTAAGAATTTGAATTTGTGGTTTAATGGTTATAGCAAGAGAAAATTTATTAAAATTAAATTTTTATTATAATTTTTTTTTATTTAATGTTATTTTTTTATTAATTATATTATATTTAACTTTTAGAGTAATAAATTTATTTATATTTTATTTATTTTTTGAGGGGAGTTTAATTCCAACTTTATTATTAATTATTGGTTGAGGGTATCAACCTGAGCGTATTCAAGCAGGAATATATTTATTATTTTATACATTATTTGCTTCTTTACCTTTATTTATAGGTATTTTTTATATTTTTAATAATATAAATAGAATAATAATTTATTTTTTAAAGTTTTATAATTTAAATTATTTATTATTATATTTAAGAATAGTTATTGCTTTTTTAGTAAAAATACCTATATATTTTGTTCATTTATGATTACCTAAAGCTCATGTAGAAGCTCCTGTTTCTGGATCTATAATTTTAGCTGGAATTATATTAAAATTAGGGGGATATGGGTTATTACGAGTTTTAATTTTTTTACAAAAAATTAATTTAAAATTGAATTATATTTGAATTAGTATTAGATTATTAGGAGGGTTTTATATTAGATTAAAGTGTTTTTGTCAAGTAGATATTAAATCTTTAATTGCTTATTCTTCTGTTGCTCATATAAGAATTGTAATTGGGGGTATTATAGTAATAAATTATTGGGGTTATAATGGTTCTTATATTTTAATAATTGGACATGGATTGTGTTCATCTGGAATATTTTGTTTAGCTAATATTAGATATGAACGACTTCATAGTCGAAGTATATATATTAATAAGGGTTTAATGAATTTTATACCTTCTATGAGATTATGGTGATTTTTATTATTATCTTCTAATATAGCAGCTCCTCCTTCATTAAATTTAATAGGGGAAATTAGATTAATCAATGCTATAATAAGATGATCTTATTTTTCTATGATTTTATTAATATTAATTTCGTTTTTTAGAGCAGGGTATAGATTATATTTATTTTCTTTTACTCAACATGGTAAATTTTATCAAGGTTTATATAGATTTTATATAGGGGTATCTCGGGAGTATTTAATATTATTTTTACATTGATTTCCTTTAAATTTAATAATTTTAAAGGTAGATTATTCAATAATTTGATTTTAATATTTAAATAATTTAATAAAAATATTGATTTGTGGAGTCAAAAATATGGTAAATATCATTTTAAATTATTTTTTATAAGAATTATTCAATTTGTTTTATTTCTTTTATTTTTTTATTTATATACAGTATATTGAATTTTATTTTTATAATTTATTTTATTATAAATGATTTAGTTTATTTTTTTGAATGGGAGATTATTACTTTAAATTCTGTATCTATTGTTATATCAATTTTATTTGATTGAATATCATTATTATTTATAATGTTTGTTTGTTTAATTTCTTCTGTTGTTATTTATTATAGAAAAAGATATATAAGTTCTGAGTTAAATTTAGATCGATTTATTATTTTAGTATTATTATTTGTATTTTCTATAATTTTATTAATTATTAGTCCAAATATTATTAGTATTTTATTAGGGTGAGATGGTTTGGGATTAGTTTCTTATTGTTTAGTTATTTATTATCAAAATTTTAAATCTTATAATGCTGGAATATTAACAGCTTTAACTAATCGAATTGGGGATGTATTTATTTTAATAGTAATTTCTTGAATATTAAATTATGGAAGATGAAATTATATTTTTTATTTAGAATTTATAAATAATGATTTAGAGATAAAAATTATTGGAGTTATAATTATTTTAGCGGCAATAACAAAAAGAGCTCAAATTCCATTTAGTTCTTGATTACCAGCGGCAATAGCAGCTCCAACTCCTGTTTCTGCTTTAGTGCATTCTTCTACTTTAGTTACTGCTGGAGTTTATTTATTAATTCGATTTAATATATTATTAATTGATATATTTTTTTTTAAAATTTTATTATTATTATCTATTTTAACTATATTTATAGCTGGAATTTCAGCTAATTATGAATTTGATTTAAAAAAGATTATTGCTTTATCAACTTTAAGACAATTAGGTTTGATAATAAGAATCTTAAGAATGGGATTTCCTGATTTAGCTTTTTTTCATTTATTAACTCATGCTATATTTAAGGCGATATTATTTATATGTGCCGGAGTAGTTATTCATATGATAAATGATATTCAAGATATTCGTTATATAGGGGGTATTAGATTATTTATCCCATTAACATCATTATGTTTAAATATTTCTAATATAGCTTTATGTGGTATTCCCTTTTTAGCGGGGTTTTATTCAAAAGATTTAATTTTAGAAATAGTGAGTTTTAGTAGATTAAATTTTTTAGTATTTTTTTTTTATTATATTTCTACAGGATTGACAATGTTTTATACTTTTCGTTTAATTATGTATACTATAATTATAGATTTTAATTTAATATCTATTTATAATTTATATGATGAAGATTTTATTATATTAAAAAGTATAATAGTTTTATTATTTATAAGAGTAATTAGTGGAAGATTTTTAAGATGAGTAATTTTTTCTTATCCTTATATGATTTATTTGCCTTTTAATATAAAGATAATAGTAATTTATGTTAGATTATTAGGTGGAATTTTTGGGTATTTAATTAGAAATATAAATATTTATAGTGTAAATAAATTTTTAATAACTTATAATTTAAGAAATTTTTTATGTTTAATATGATTTATACCAAATTTATCTACTTATGGGGTTATTTATTATTTTTTAAATTTAGGGCAAAATTTAATAAAAAATATTGATTTAGGTTGAAGAGAAATATATAGAGGACAAGGGATAGTTAATATTTTAAAGAATTATTCTATTTTTTATAATGTTTTTCAGTTAAATAATATAAAAATTTATTTATTTAGATTTATTTTATGATTATTTATAATATTCATAATAATTTTATTATTTATTTAAATTTAAATAGCTTATATTATAGAGCATAATATTGAAGATATTAAGGAAATTATTTTAATTTTTAAATATTTATAAAAATTTAATATTTTATTTTTACAATGAAAATGTAATGTTTTAATAAACTATATAAATAATTAGAAATATTAATGGAATTTAACCACTAAAAATTAAGTTAGCAGCTTAATTTTAAACTTTATATTTCTTAATTGGAAATTTCTTAATTGGAATATTTATTCAATTTTATCATTAACAGTGATATACCTCTTTTTGGTTTCAATTAAGTAATTAGTAATAAACTATTATTATTTAAATAAGGAGTAAATTACTCTATCTTTTAAGTCGAAATTAAATGCATTTATTGCTTCTTATTTAAATTAATTTAAATAATTTAAATATAAGGTAAATTGAGAGTTCAATATTTTTTGAATGCAAATCAAATATTTTAATTAAATTATAACCCTAATTTGTTCAAGTTAATATATTTTGATTTCATTCATGATAAACTCCTAATAATAAAATAATAATAAAAAAAATACTTGTTTTTATTCAAATTAAAAAATTAACTGTTTTAAATAAGTAAATAATAGGGAAAATTAAAGCAATCTCAACATCGAAAATTAAAAAAATAATTGTGATTAAAAAAAAATGTAATGAGAAAGGAATTCGAGCAGAGGATTTAGGGTCAAATCCGCATTCAAATGGTGAACATTTTTCTCGATCGTTAAAAGATTTTTTAGATAAAATAATTGATAAAATTATAAGTAAATTTGAAAATATTAAGATTAAAATTAAAATAGTTGTTATTAAAATAATTATTTATATTAAAAATAATTAAACTTTTTGATTGGAAGTCAAATATACTAAATATATTATATAAATAATTAATTACCTCATCAGTAAATAGAAATATAAAGAAATAATCATACTACATCTACAAAGTGTCAATATCATGCAGCTGCTTCAAATCCAAAGTGATGATTACTTGAGAAATGATTTGAGTTATGACGTAAAAAGCAAATTAATAAAAATAATGTTCCAATAATTACATGAAGGCCATGAAATCCAGTAGCCATAAAAAAAGTTGATCCATAGATACTATCTGCAATAGTAAAAGGAGCTTCTAAATATTCATAAGCTTGAAGAATTGTGAAATAAATTCCTAAGGTAATAGTAATAAAAAGACTTTGAGTTGCTTGAGAATAATTATTTTCTATTAAGGCATGATGAGTTCAAGTGACTGTTACTCCTGAACTAATTAAAATAATAGTATTAAGAAGAGGGATATGAAAGGGGTTAAAAGGGGTAATTCTTAAAGGAGGTCATATAGATCCAATTTCAATATTAGGGGATAAACTTCTATGAAAAAAGGCCCAAAAAAATGATAAAAAAAAGAAAATTTCTGACACAATAAAAAGAATTATTCCTCATCGAAGTCCTTTTGTTACTAAAATTGTATGTTTACCTTGATAAGTACCTTCTCGGCTTACATCTCGTCATCATTGATATATAGTTAAAAGTGTAATAATATAACCAATAATTAATAGATTTATATTAAAATTATGGAATCATTTTACTAAACCAGTTACTAAAGTTATAACTCCAATAGCTCCTGTTAATGGTCAGGGTCTATAATCTACTAAGTGATAAGGATGATTATATAAATTTTTCATTAATTAACTTCTCTAGAATAAAGTGTTCTTAAAATTGCAATTACATATGATTGAATAATAGCAACTGCTGATTCTAAAATTAGTAAAAGAATTTGAATTAAAATTAAAAAAATAATTAAATAAGATGGGATAATTGATCCTATATTTCTTAATAAAGTTATTAATAAATGTCCTGCAATTATATTGGCAGTTAATCGAACAGCTAAAGTTCCAGGTCGGATAATATTACTGATAGTTTCGATTAAAACTATAAAAGGTATAAGAATTGTAGGAGTACCTTGAGGAATTATATGAATAAATATATGTTGATAATTGTTAATTCATCCATAAAGTATAAATCTTAATCAAAGGGGTAGAGAAATACTTAATGATAATGATAAATGACTAGTTCTTGTAAAAATATAAGGAAATAATCCTAAAAAATTATTAAATAAAACAAATGAGAATAAAGAAATAAAAATGAATGTTGATCCTTGAAAATAATTATTTTTTAATAAAGTTTTAAATTCATTATGAAGTTTTAATAAAATAAATTTTCATATAATAAAATGACGATTTGGAATAAATCAAAAAGAACAAGGTAAAAATAATAATCCTAAAAAAGTTCTTAATCAATTAATTGATAAATTTAAAATATTTGTAGAAGGATCAAAAATTGAAAATAAGTTACTTATCATTTTCAAATAAGATTTTTAATTTTTTTATTAGTTAATTTATTATTAGATTTATTTATATTAAAATTAAAAATATAATAATTTATAATATTAAAAATAAAGAAAATAATAATAAAAAAAATAAATGAAAATATTCAATTAATTGGTATTATTTGTGGGATAAAAGAATATTAATATATTAATAATTTAAATTTGACATATTTATGTTATTTAATTTAACTAATTCTTTAGATAAATAAAAATAATAAATTAATAAAATTTATCATTAGAAGTAATTGCTAATTTACTATAAAATGGTTTAAGAGACCAGTACTTGCTTTCAGTCATCTAATGAGGAAGGATAATTATTAATTCAATTAATAAAATTTTTAATTGAAATTCTTTCAATTACAATAGGTATAAAACTATGATTAGCTCCGCAAATTTCTGAACATTGACCAAAAAAAATTCCAGGTCGATTAATAAAAAAATTTGTTTGATTTAATCGACCTGGATTGGCATCTACTTTCACTCCTAAAGAAGGAATAGTTCATGAATGAATAACATCTGAAGCTGTTACTATAATTCGAATTTGGTTGTTTATTGGTAGAATAATTCGGTTATCAACATCTAATAAACGAAATCTATTTAATGATAAGTCATTAGTTGGGATTATATAAGAATCAAATTCAATATTATGAAAATCAGAATATTCATATCTTCAATATCATTGGTGTCCAATAGATTTTAAAGTAATTAAAGGATTATTAAGTTCATCTAGTAAATAAAGTAATCGTAAAGAAGGTAAAGCAATAAAAATTAAAGTAATAGCTGGGAGAATTGTTCAAATTAATTCAATTATTTGTCTTTCTAAAAGAAATCGATTAATATAATTATTAAAAAATAATCTAATTATTAAATAACCTACTAGAATTGTAGTTATAATTAAAATAATTAAAGTATGATCATGAAAAAAAGTAATTTGTTCTATAAGTGGGGATGCCCCATTTTGTAAGTTTAAATTTGATCAAGTGGCCACTTCTAAAAAAAGGAAAATTCCTTTATTTATGGGGTTTAAATCCATTACATATAGTCTGCCATATTAGAAATTACTTAAAATTGGTAATTCATTATATGAATGCTCTGCTGGAGGTAAATTTTGGTATCATTCAATAGAAGAAGGTATATTTAAAGTAAATAAAGCAATTCGTTGATAAATTATTGATTCTCAAATAATAATTAATATGAGTATTACGGCAAGCAATGAAATGTAAGATCCTAATGATGAAATTAGATTTCAAGAGAGGTAAGAATCTGGATAATCAGAATATCGTCGAGGTATTCCAGCTAACCCTAAAAAATGTTGAGGGAAAAAAGTTAAATTAACTCCTAAAAATATAATAAAAAATTGAATTTTTAATAAAAATGGATTTAAAGATAAGCCAGTAAATAAAGGGTATCAATGAATAAATCCTCCTATAATAGCAAATACTGCCCCTATGGAAAGAACATAATGGAAATGTGCTACAACATAATATGTATCATGTAGAGTAATATCAATGGATGAATTAGCTAAAATAACTCCAGTTAATCCTCCTACTGTAAATAAAAACACAAATCCTAATCTTCATAAAATTGAAGGACTATAATTAATTTGAGTTCCATGAAGAGTTGCTAATCAACTAAAAATTTTAATACCAGTTGGAACTGCAATAATTATAGTTGCTGATGTAAAATAAGCTCGAGTATCAATATCTATTCCTACAGTAAATATATGATGAGCTCAAACAATAAATCCTAATAAACCAATAGCCATTATTGCATAAATTATACCTAAACAACCAAAAGTTTCCTTTTTTCCACTTTCTTGTGAAATAATATGTGAAATTATACCAAATCCTGGTAAAATTAAAATATAAACTTCTGGATGTCCAAAAAATCAAAAAAGATGTTGATATAAAATAGGATCTCCTCCTCCAGCAGGGTCAAAAAAAGAAGTATTTAAATTACGATCTGTTAAAAGCATAGTAATAGCTCCTGCTAAAACTGGTAAAGAAAGTAATAAAAGAAAAGCTGTAATTCCGACTGCTCATACAAATAAAGGTATTTGATCAAAAGATAAATTATTTATTCGTATATTAATAATTGTTGTAATAAAATTAATAGCTCCAAGAATAGAGGAAATTCCAGCTAAATGTAAAGAGAAAATAGCTAAATCAACAGATCTACCTCCATGAGCAATATTAGAAGAAAGAGGGGGGTAAACAGTTCAGCCAGTACCTGCTCCATTTTCTACAATTCTTCTAGAGATTAAAAGGGTTAATGAGGGGGGTAGAAGTCAAAAACTTATATTATTTATTCGAGGGAAAGCTATATCAGGAGCTCCTAATATCAATGGTACTAATCAATTTCCAAATCCTCCAATTATAATAGGTATTACTATAAAGAAAATTATAATAAAAGCATGAGCTGTAACAATAGTATTATAAATTTGATCATCACCAATTAAAGATCCGGGGGTTCCTAATTCTGCTCGAATTAATAATCTTAAAGAAGTTCCGACCATTCCTGCTCAAATTCCAAAAATGAAATATAAAGTTCCAATATCCTTATGATTAGTTGAGTAAAGTCATTTTCGCTGAAAAATAATAAAATGGCTGAGGGGTAAGCGATAAATTGTAAATTTATTTACGAGAAAATTCTCTTTTATTAAGCTTTATAGTCAATAATGATATAAGATTGCAAATCTTAAGGGGTAAAAATTACTAAGGCTTAAAGAAATTTTCTTTATAAATAATTTTGAAGACTATTAGTTTAATTTAACTTAAAACCTTCCTTCATTTTTAAAAAAATAAAAAAGTTCTTAGGATTATCCCTAAGGTTGAAATTAATGAAAAAAAATTTATTAATCATAAAAAATTATTATTTAAATTAATTTTTAATCATTTTATTTTAAAATAGTTGAATATAAAACATGAATAAATAATTCGAATATAAAAAAAAATAATAATTAAGCTAGATATAATAAATAAAAAAGTTAATAAATAAAATTCATTTATTATTAAAAAATTAATTATAATTCATTTAGGTAAAAATCCTAAAAATGGGGGTAATCCTCCTAAAGATAAGAAATTAATTAATAAATTTAGTTTAATTAAAGGAGTAATATTATTAATAAATAATTGATTAATAAAAAATATATTTAAATTGAAAAAAAAAAAACATATGATACTAATTAAAAAGGAATATATTCTAAAATAAAAAATTCATAAATTTTCGCTAATTATAATGGAATAAATTATTCAACCTAAATTATTAATAGAGGAAAATGCTATTAATTTTCGGAGAGAAGTTTGGTTTAACCCTCCAATAGCACCAATTATAATATTAAAAATAATTATTAAATATAAAAAATTTTTATTAAAATAATATGATAGTAAAATTATGGGGGTAATTTTTTGTCAAGTTATTAAAATAAAATTATTTAATCAAGATAAACCTTCTACAATATTTGGGAATCAAAAATGGAAAGGAGCTGAACCTATTTTTATTAATAATGAAGAATTAATTGTAATTGAAATAAAATTATCTGTATTAAAATTTTTTAATAAGGTTATTTTTAATAAAATTATAAATAAAAAATTAATAGAAGCAATAGATTGAGTTAGAAAATATTTTAAGGCAGCTTCAGAGGCTAGTAAATTTGAGGGAGATGAAATTAGGGGGATAAATCTTAATAGATTAATTTCTAAGCCAATTCAACAACCAAATCAAGAATTTGAAGAAATTGAAATTAATGTTCTAAAAAAAAGAATAAAAGAAAAAAATATTTTATTGGAATTGTTTAAAAAGTAAATTTAAAATATTATTATTTAAATAAGGAGAATTATAAGTTCTTTATTCTAGAGAATTATATTTTAGTGTAAGATGCACAATAGTTTTTGATACTATTAGGTATAGTTTAATTCTATAAAATATAATAAAGGTAGAATTTCTACTTAATTTATCCTATCAGAATAATCCTTTAATCAGGCACTTTATTCCTTAAAAAAAAGAAGAATCTTTATATTTGAGGTATGAACCCAAAAGCTTAAATTTAGCTTATTTTTAA